ATAATGAAACTGTTCGTACGTTGTTGAATAGAACGAAGGAATTCCAATCTTTTATCATTTTATCATCAGCCAATTGTTTTCGAACGGGCCCATTCAAGGGTCTAAAATATTACAAAGAACTCGATTCTCGAATTCCAATTACGAATTCGTCGGGCCCTTTTGGAACATCCCTTAAAATTGTGAATTTTTATTCATTTTACCGTTTAATAACTCAAAATAAGATCTTGGTAAATAACTATTTGCAACTTGACAATTTAAAACAAACTTTTGGGGTAATGAAATATTATTTCATCGATGAAAATAGGAAGATTTATAATTCCGACCCAGTAAGTAACATTATTTTGAATTCGTTCAAATTGAATTGGTATTGTCGTCATCACAACTATTATGAAGAGACTTCCGCAAAAATCCGTCTTGGACAATTTCTTTGTGAAAATGTATGTATAGCCAAAAATGGGCCACACTTAAAGGCGGGTCAAGTTCTAATTGTTCAAGTCGATTCTGTAGTAATAAGAGCAGCTAAGCCCTATTTGACCACCCCAGGAGCAACTGTTCATGGCCATTATGGGGAAATCGTTTATGAAGGAGATACATTAGTTACATTTATATATGAAAAATCGAGGTCTGGTGATATAACGCAAGGCCTTCCAAAGGTGGAACAAGTCTTAGAAGTTCGTTCGCTTGAGTCAATATCGATGAATCTAGAAAGGAGGATTGATGCTTGGAATGAACGTATAACAGGAATTCTTGGACTTCCTTGGGGATTCTTGATTGGTGCCGAGCTAACTATAGTGCAAAGTCGTATCTCTTTGGTTAATAAGATCCAAAAGGTTTATCGATCCCAAGGAGTACAGATCCATAATAGACATATAGAAATTATTGTACGTCAAATAACATCAAAAGTCTTGGTTTCAGAAGATGGAATGTCTAATATTTTTTTACCAGGAGAGCTAATTGGATTATTGCGGGCGGAACGAGCAGGGCGCGCTTTGGAAGAAGTGATCTCTTACCGAGCCGTCTTATTGGGAATAACGAGAGCTTCTTTGAATACTCAAAGTTTTATATCCGAAGCGAGTTTTCAAGAAACTGCTCGAGTTTTAGCAAAAGCGGCTCTCCGGGGCCGTGTTGATTGGTTGAAAGGCCTAAAAGAAAACGTGGTTCTGGGAGGAATGATACCCGTTGGTACCGGATTCAAAGGGTTAGTCCATTGTTCAAGCCAACATAAGAGCATTTCCGTGAAAAAAAAAAAGAAAAAGAAGAATTTATTCAAGGGGGAAATGAACGATATTTTGTTTTACCACAGAGAATTCTTTAATTCTTGTTTTTCAAAAAATATCAATGATACAGCAAAACCCTAGTTTAGTTTTAAGTAATTTAAGAACGGAGTCCTTCTATTTATCTGTTCTGTATTTCTTACGGGCATTTTCTTAAAAAAAAGAGAATAAGGAATAGAAAGGAATTAATGGTCTGGATTGTGTATCAATAGCCAACTCGCCGTTGAAGAAAAGGTTCCGTCGGAACAATTATTTTTTCGGGATACCTCATCTCTTAAAAAAAAAGAGAAAGTGTGAGGAGAAATGACAAGAAGATATTGGAACATCAATTTGGAAGAGATGATGGAAGCGGGAGTTCATTTTGGCCATGGTACTAGGAAATGGAATCCTAGAATGTCACCTTTTATTTCTGCGAAACGTAAAGGTATTCATATTACAAATCTTACTAGAACTGCTCGTTTTTTATCAGAAGCTTGTGATTTGGTTTTTGATGCAGCAAGTAAAGGAAAACAATTTTTAATTGTTGGGACAAAAAATAAAGCAGCTGATTCAGTAGCATGGGCTGCAATAAGGGCTCGGTGTCATTATGTTAATAAAAAATGGCTTGGGGGTATGTTAACGAATTGGTCCACCACAGAAACGCGACTTCATAAGTTCAGAGACTTGAGAATGGAACAAAAGGCGGGACGACTGGCCTGTCTTCCGAAGAGAGATGCAGCCATGTTGAAGAGACAATTATCTCACTTGCAAACATATCTGGGTGGGATTAAATATATGACAGGGTTACCGGATATTGTAATCATCGTTGATCAGCAAGAAGAATATACAGCCCTTCGAGAATGTATTACTTTGGGAATTCCAACGATTTGTTTAATCGATACAAATTGTGACCCCGATCTTGCAGATATTTCGATTCCGGCGAACGATGACGCTATAGCTTCAATTCGATTAATTCTCACCAAATTAGTATTCGCAATTTGTGAAGGCCGTTCGAGTTGTATAAGCAATCCTTGATTCATAATAAAAAAATGACTTTAGTGAACTCTATAATTAATTGATAATTGAATTCGAATTAATATTAATAGAGTAGAATCGGTTAAGATTCCTGAATATCAAAAAAGATATAAAAATAACTGGGGATATGATGTGATTTGTTGGTATTATATACGATTGAAGTAGACAGGTTGAAAAAGCAATGGTTGAATCAAAATAATATTTTTTTTAAGGTTATATTTCTGTCAGAGGACAATATGAATGTTCTATCATGTTCAATCAATACACTAAAGGGATTATATGAAATATCCGGTGTGGAAGTCGGCCAACATTTCTATTGGCAAATAGGTGGTTTTCAAGTCCACGGCCAAGTACTTATTACTTCTTGGGTTGTAATTGCTATCTTATTAAGCTCAGCCGCCATAGCCGTTCGAAACCCACAAACCATTCCGACTGACGGTCAGAATTTTTTTGAATATGTCCTTGAATTCATTCGAGACGTGAGCAAAACTCAGATTGGCGAAGAATATCGTCCTTGGGTTCCCTTTATCGGGACTATGTTTCTATTTATTTTTGTTTCTAATTGGTCGGGGGCTCTTTTACCTTGGAAAATCATACAGTTACCTCATGGAGAATTAGCCGCACCTACGAACGATATAAATACGACTGTCGCTTTAGCTTTACTCACGTCAGTGGCATATTTCTATGCAGGTCTTACAAAAAAAGGGTTGGGTTATTTTAGTAAATACATTCAACCAACTCCCATTCTTTTACCCATTAACATCTTAGAAGATTTCACAAAACCTCTATCCCTTAGTTTTCGACTTTTCGGAAATATATTAGCCGATGAATTAGTCGTTGTTGTTCTTGTTTCTTTAGTACCTTTAGTAGTTCCTATACCAGTCATGTTTCTTGGATTATTTACAAGTGGTATTCAGGCTCTTATTTTTGCAACTTTAGCCGCAGCTTATATAGGCGAGTCGATGGAGGGTCATCATTAATTCATTTTCGAAAGAGTCTTTTTTTATCAATTTCAAGATAATATACTTAGGGAACATACAAGTATATTCTATAGTAAGAGAAAAGGGATATTAGCGGGGGAAGTTGGTTAATATAGGAAGGCCAAACTAGGTATTCGAGTGGCTAGAAGTCACCTCTTGTCGATGTTTCAATTCAAAGAAAGATTCGAGAATCCATTTGAATTTCAGGTAGAATACCGGGTTTACGGTATGGAAGAAAGACATGTATATTGGATATTAACTAGTTCTATATGAATATATGAACTAATATTAAGATTAAGCCCTACTTAAATTTAGATGGGGGTATCAGTAGAAATCCTTTTTTATAGTTTTTTCGTTTATTTATGACTATGAATGAATAAACAAAGAAAATCAAGAAAGGGTCGAAGAATTTTGAAAATGGTTAGAAAGAAGGAAATGAGAAACTAAAGTTGTAGAGATTCAGGAAAGACTCAACAAATAGGAACTAAAAAGGAAAAAGGCGTTCTTATGATTGGATGGAATTTTTTTATTTCAATTCGGAGTTCTTACTGACTTCGACTGGCTGAATCTTAGTCGATGGAATAATTAAGTCATAATTTTTTCGTTGATTGTATCATTAACCATTTCTTTTTTTTGTGCGAGGAACTTATCATGAATCCACTTATTTCTGCCGCGTCCGTTATTGCTGCTGGATTGGCTGTAGGGCTTGCTTCTATTGGACCGGGAGTTGGTCAAGGTACTGCTGCAGGTCAAGCTGTAGAAGGTATTGCGAGACAGCCAGAAGCGGAGGGTAAAATACGAGGTACTTTATTGCTTAGTTTGGCTTTTATGGAAGCGTTAACGATTTATGGATTGGTTGTAGCATTAGCTCTTTTATTTGCGAACCCTTTTGTTTAATCCTAATCCGAAAAATAAAAAAATGCGCATTTTTTTATTTCTTTGGACTTGACGCTTGCCTTTTCGCATTATACCAAAATTTCGCTCCTACAATTACTTATTCGTTGAGAAACCCGGGGGAAGGGCTGATTTGAGGATGAGGAATTAGTGTTACCGACTCACTTTCTTCCTTCCCCTTCTTAGTCCAACGAAAGCTTTTTAGGAAATTGCGCAACAAACGAGGTATTGCGCAATTTACACGAAAACCTGGTACCGAATCCTATTAGAATAAGTCTTATTCTTATTGGGAATCTCAATTGAAAAAGAAAATACATTGTGAAATGGAATAAATTAAAAATCGATTTTTGATTTATAAAATAAGTTAAGTAATACAACAAAAAATGATGTTCGATAGTCTATCTATAAGAGGAGATCGTATGAAAAATGTAACCGATTCTTTCGTTTCCCTGGGTCACTGGCCATCTGCCGGAAGTTTCGGATTTAATACCGATATTTTAGCAACAAATCCAATAAATCTAAGTGTAGTGATTGGTGTATTGATCTTTTTTGGAAAGGGAGTGTGTGCGAGTTGTTTATTTCAAGAATAGACTGGATTCAACCAGCTGCACCCCTTTCGGTATAACTAGTAAAGAAAGGTGCATGATCTCGCGAATTACTTCTGAATAAATTAAGAAATCATGTTATAAAATCATATGTAAGAACCATAGCATTTCGTGATTCGTTGGTAAATATACTTTGATTCTCTAGCAACCAAAAATGTGGAACTATTAACATGGTTAAAGCTAAACCGTTTGAAGTTCAGGTACAGCGTGGTACTCTTTCTACCACTATGTTC